AGCAAACTAGATTCCTTGTTGGTTAGTCAAATTCCAACGAAAACCACATAATTGAAAGCAATGAAATGTCCGAATTTGAGATTTATATGAGCAATAAACTAAGGTTTTGTTGTTATCGACCGTGGAATTCGACAGAAGCAATGAGAAATAGATACGAATAAAGCAGGATTTAAGGGGGGAAATAAAAAAATAGTAGAGAAAAGTTATACAAAGTTATATACAAATCACTACCCCCCCCCTTGGTATTTCTTTAATTGAATTCCGTTTGATTAGGTCGAAGTTCCTTAAAAACTTCTGCCTTCTTTAAAATATCCTGAACAGTTCCTGTAGGTTGAGCACCCTTTTCAAGGAAATACAGAATAGCAGGAACATTTAAATAAGTTTGATTCTTCAGTGGATCATAAAAACCCACTTTTCGAAGATCTTTTCCTTCTCTTCGGGATCGAACATCAATTGCAACGATTCGATAGACGGCTCATTGGGATAGATGTAGATGAACAATACCCCCCCTAGAAACGTATAGGAAGTTTTCTCCTCGTACGGCTCGAGAAAAAATGATTTGATTCGCAGTTTTGTCTATGTATGGAATTCTAATAAATGACAAATGAGCCTATAAAATCAATTAGACTATGATTTAAGTCTTTTTTTTTTTCGTCTTCCTTCCTGAAAATGAAAAAGAAACCATTCGTACTCATAACTCAAGTTGGATAACTCTCAAATAGCTTAAAGGAAAAAATCTTTAATCAATTTCATTTATTGAGTGGTCTTTACCCCCTTTTGTTTGTCTCGTTTAAAATTCTATTTTGATTCTTCAGTCTGATCCAGTTATTGAGACTACCGAGACAATTCAAATGGTGTTTCCTTGTTCTGGGATCCTTTATCTTTAGTTTAAATCATTGGGTTTAGACATTACTTCGGTGCTTCTTAATCCTTTCAAAATGGCAGCAACATACCCTTTTTTGTGATTTCTCTTTCTATCAAAGAATCCTACGGACAGTTGATTCCCGCGCGATACACTTTGGATCGAAAACCTTTGATCAATTCCAACAGTTTTTGCTTTTGAATTGGAAACTTGCTCAAATTGGATCCTTTCCATTTCTATATCGAAGATATATTTACGAAGTTGTTCCAATTTATTGATTGGCATTAACCCTAGATCCTTGCCCCCGAGAAATGAATTAATCCTTTCTACTCGAGCTCCATCGTGGACTATTTACAACCCAACAAAAAACGAAGGGTTCAAGTGGAACAGAACAAACGATGTCGAGCCAAGAGTACCTTCATTCCTATATAAATATAAAATAGCGGATGTAAAAATCCACAACGGATCTGTCCTTCAAGTCGCACGTTGCTTTCTACCATATCGTTTCAAACGAAGTTTTACCATAACATTCCTCTAATTTGGAACCGGTATGAAATTGATTCAATCATGGAATCATGAATAGTCATTGGTTCAGTTGTACATAGACATCGTGTAATCTAGACTTTTTCTTCTATATATGATATGTGGAAAGATTTTTCTGACGAAGTCTTAGCAAGACACCATCTTTAACATATATATAAAGAAATAGATAAACGAATAAATAAATAAGTTCTTTTTGAGTCTGCAACTTCAAGTGACTCAATAGGATAGATTGACCTATTTCCTACTTTTTGAGTACCAAAGATTCAACTTACAAGGAATCATTCGAAATAGTTTTCAAAACTATTTCGAATGGAAAAAGGTTCCTATTTAGACATCATTAAAAGATAAGTCTTTTTTTTAATCGACCCATCACTGATTTCAAATAGATAAATAGATCACAGAAAAGAAGAAAGAAATCCCATTTTTTTCATGAGATGGATAAAAAACTGATGTAAGGTAAGATTGGAATCTTTATTCTTTTCATCTGATTGCAAAAATCAAAATCGAAAAAATAGAGAGAGGTTTTCGTATCTATCAACTAGACTGAACAATTGTCACTGTTATAGATATTCTATAATACTAAATTTCACTAATTGGAGTTTCCAAAATTTAAGGGATCCCAAACCTTTTTCACAAAAACCGAAAGACTATTGTCATTGAAATAGAACGATACATACATATAAGCTAAACATTTTAAGCTAAACATTTCCATATTTTATATGTATTTTGTTTTACATGGGGTTGAGTAATATTTCAATAATCGAATCTTGTCATAAAGTGAATAAAAGGGATAGGATAAATCACCCCTGCCTCAATCCAATCGTTACATAGATTTACAATTCTTCATTATAGCCAAACAAAAAAAATACCTAAATAAAATAAAAAACGAGATTCAAAGAAAATACATCGATTCCATAACATATAGAAATATGTTTTTGGATCATTTGTTAATGAGATTTGAACAGATATTCAAATTAATACTGATTATCTCCTATCCACTCCCCTATTCTTTCTATGGGAATGATAGAGCATAAAAAAAGGAATCCTGATCCGGTATGGGAAATTACCTGTCTAGTTACAAAGACAAACAATAAGTCCAAATTTAGTCAAGCTTTAGTCTAACCCACTAAGAGACTTAGTCCTATTGATTGAATTAAATTAGTACCAAGAACTCGCTCTTGTTTCGAATTGAGAGATCTCGAGAAAAAGAAAATTACTAATTAGACTCCCTCATTTACGGGATAAATAATAAGAAATAGGGAATATAGATTCTTTTGCATCTCGATTCAAAATACATCCATCATTGAAAATTCAAATAGATATGGGATGGGAAGTTTTTCCAAGTAACTAACTTCCCTAAATATCAAAGGGAATGAACATATGATGAAAAGCCCACCCAACTTTTTGGAATTCAAACTCTTTTGTTTTGATCCATGTTCTCAGCTTACCTGATAAAAAATAGATTTAGGTCCAGATGCGTGTCATTTGAACTCGATTCAGTTCCGTTTGTGAAAAAAGATATGATTCGTATAAGATAGAAAAGAATTGCATTCCATCTAAAATTAGACTTAAAAAAAAAAGTTGTTCAAGAAAACAATCTTTTTTCTAAAATTCTAAAAAAATGGATATGGCTCTGGGACGGAAGGATTCGAACCTCCGAATAGCGGGACCAAAACCCGTTGCCTTACCACTTGGCCACGCCCCATTATCAATTTCTAATCTACACTAAGAAACAATAATATTGTTATTGGTTGTTTGTCAACTCCAGTCCAAATATCTATAGAATAGATTATTATTCTAGGATTTTAATCCATATAGATATAGAATTCAACTTAATTTATTGATCATTACATATAATTCAATTAAGATATTGTATGAAAGTATGATTTCTTCTATTCTCCTTTGAGAATTGGAGGATTTTTTATTGGGTGGGTTCAAAGAAAAAGAAGGATTTTTTGTATACCTTACTTCCTTTCTTCCTTTTTCCTTATATCAATAACTCAATCAAAATGCAATTATCTCCAATAACAAAATGTCTGTTATGCTTAATATCTTTAGTTTGATCTGTATTTGTCTTAATTCTGCCCTTTATTCGAGTAGTTTTTTCTTAGGCAAATTGCCCGAAGCCTATGCTTTTTTGAATCCAATCGTAGATGTTATGCCAGTCATACCTCTGTTTTTTTTTCTCTTAGCCTTTGTTTGGCAAGCTGCTGTAAGTTTTCGATGAGATCCTTAATAATATCCTAGAAAATTCATGATTTCTTCGAGAAAAAATTATCTAACAATTGATAAAATCAGATAAGTTTTAGAGTCTGAACCCTCGATTCACGCATTGAAATTCTTGGATAGTCGCCATAAATCCGGCTTACCCCATTTCCTCCTTTTTTTGACCCCTTTCCAGTGAAAGACCCTAACCCTATATATATTAATAATACTATATATATTAATAATATTAGGGTCTCCCACAATATCGAATTTGGATATGAAAGAAATTTTTGTTAATGAAAAACTCTTATTCCAAATGAATTTCTGACAATTCATTTCTATTTCTAGAAAAACCTTATTTCTTGGTGTCAAAATAGGATATGTGGTATAAAAATGGAAGATCTATTCTCTTTTTTTTTTTTCAAAAAAAAATCATCTTGGAGATTGTGTAATGCTTACTCTGAAACTCTTCGTTTATACCGTAGTGATATTTTTTGTTTCTCTCTTCATCTTTGGATTCCTATCTAATGATCCAGGACGTAATCCTGGACGTGAAGAATAAAATGCAAGGGTTTTTCCTTGGTTAATTTGCAAATTTTCTTAGGATTTTATCTATTCCACACGTTTAACTAAGATTTCAAAAATTTGCAAAAAAAAAAAGAAATAAATCAAGTCATCAACGGAACCGGAAAGAGAGGGATTCGAACCCTCGGTACGAATAACTCGTACAACGGATTAGCAATCCGACGCTTTAGTCCACTCAGCCATCTCTCCCAATTGAAAAAGAGAATTACTACATTACACATAATGTAAGGAGTCTTTCTTTCTCTATTCTATAGCGATATACAAATCAGGAATTTCTTTTAGATAAAGGAAGGGCTCGAACGAGCCTATAAATAAAAATAACGAAAAAAAGAAGACATCTTTGTGTTGATTTTGTTCGAAAGGCCCTTCTTATTCTGATGGCCCGGCCTGGTCAGTACCTAGCCGGGCCCCTTTTTTTGTTCCAACGAATTATAGATAAATAATGATTTATTTTATTTGAACACAAAAATGCTTGTTATTTATTACATTCAATTGAATATAAAATATTCAAGCAACAACAAAAAGAAGAAAGACTATTTACATTCTTTTTATTTTTCTATTTGAATTTTCGTTTCATTTTCGGAACTAAAAAAGAAACTATCTATTTTTCCACAATGCTTTTTTCTGTTATGATTTTAGTGTTTTTTGTGATCCGTAGCTATCAAAACTTCTTCAGCAAAAGAGAAAACTTTAGTTATTTCATTTTCAATTAAATGAACCCTCCTTTCAAAATCTCATTAAATTGGAAATCCCCCCCCACGAAAAATCGCAACATGGATGATTCTTTGATGATCCAATCCTATCT